TGAAGGTAGGAGAAAAGATAAAACTTAAAAAAAGATGAAATTCTTTACTTTATTAGATTAGTCAAAATTCAAGTTTGAAACTTATGTTAATAACTTCTTTTTTTCTTTTAGTTAACTTCAAGATAATAGAACAAAAAAAAGAATTGACTGCTGAGCCGTATGAGTCAGGAAATTCTCAAGTACGGTTCTAAGGAAAGGAATTGACTCACCTATTCCGACCGAGGAGAACAGGCCATTCAACAGGGAGACTCGGAAGTTGCGGAGTCTTGGTTTAATCAAGCCGCTGAATATTGGAAACAAGCTATAGCCCTTACCCCCGGTAATTATATTGAAGCACAGAATTGGTTGAAGATCACTGGGCGTTTTGAATAAGAACACTCTTATTATTTTTTTTTATTCTATTTTTTTCTTAAATTATATCTATCTATCTATCTATAATTATATCTATCTAGATAGATAGATATCGATAGTTATAAATTCTTGTTTGTTGTCCCCATCAATCAAATTAAAAAATCATTTCTATAGGAACGACCAATCACAGAAATTAATTATATCCCTTTAAAATTGTTAGATTTCGTCTAGTATTTCATAGAGATAAACGATATGTGGATACTGTAGAGAATTTTCTCCTTTTTCTGCTATTCAAATTAATATTCAATCAAATTAATAAAAGAAAATAGACCATTCAAAAAAAAAGAAATCAAATACCGGTATATTATATTGCCAGGGATATTGCCTAATAATGAATGCGAATGACTGCTCACGGGATTTGAAATAGAGTAAGTACATAATAATCCTTTTTCTCTATAAAAAAGGTAAAATTAGTTCCATCTAGGAACTTCTGAATAAAAAATGAATAGATTAGATTAGGCTGCACAAAAAATTATTTAACTTCCATTTAAAGTTCGCAAAAAAGGTCTTAGAAGATTAAAAAAGGTCCGTTGAGCGCCCCACTGTTATGTCATAATAGATTCGAACACTTGCCCCGGATTGACTTCGAGATCATAATTGTTCTAGTGAATAACTAAAGAAAATAGATTAAATTCAAGAAAATATAAAAGAGATAGATGGGAGATAGAAGAGAACAAAACTCAATAGAAACATCTCTAATAAGTTCACTAATTTTGTTTTATGTTGGCAGGTCTCTTTGTATGTGTTGTCTGGAAAGAGGAGGACTCAATGATTATTCGTTCACCGGAACCAGAAGTGAAAATTTTGGTAGATAGAGATCCCATAAAAACTTCTTTCGAGGAATGGGCAAAACCTGGTCATTTCTCAAGAACAATAGCTAAGGGACCTGATACTACTACTTGGATCTGGAACCTACATGCTGATGCTCATGATTTTGATAGCCATACTAATGATTTAGAGGAGATTTCCCGAAAAGTTTTTAGTGCCCATTTCGGCCAACTCTCTATCATCTTTCTTTGGCTGAGTGGCATGTATTTTCATGGTGCTCGTTTTTCCAATTATGAGGCATGGTTAAGTGATCCTACTCACATTAGGCCCAGTGCTCAGGTGGTTTGGCCTATAGTGGGCCAAGAAATATTGAATGGTGATGTAGGGGGAGGGTTCCGAGGAATACAAATAACCTCTGGTTTTTTTCAGATTTGGAGAGCATCTGGAATAACTAGTGAATTACAACTCTATTGTACCGCAATTGGTGCATTGGTCTTTGCAGCCTTAATGCTTTTTGCTGGTTGGTTTCATTATCACAAAGCTGCTCCAAAATTGGCTTGGTTCCAAGATGTAGAATCTATGTTGAATCACCATTTGACCGGGCTCCTAGGGTTAGGGTCTCTTTCTTGGGCAGGACATCAAATACATGTATCTTTACCAATTAACCAATTTCTAAATGCTGCAGTAGATCCCAAAGAGATTCCACTTCCTCATGAATTTATCTTGAATCGGGATCTTTTGGCTCAACTTTATCCGAGTTTTGCCGAGGGAGCAACCCCGTTTTTCACCTTGAATTGGTCAAAATACGCGGAATTTCTGACTTTTCGTGGAGGATTAGATCCAGTAACTGGAGGTCTATGGCTGACCGATATTATACACCATCATTTAGCTATTGCAATTCTTTTCTTGATAGCGGGTCACATGTATAGGACCAACTGGGGTATTGGTCACAGTATAAAAGACATTTTAGAGGCACATAAAGGTCCATTTACGGGCCAGGGCCATAAAGGTCTATATGAGATCCTAACAACGTCATGGCATGCTCAATTATCTATTAACCTGGCTATGTTAGGTTCTTTGACCATTGTTGTAGCTCACCATATGTATTCTATGCCCCCCTATCCATACCTAGCTACTGATTATGGTACACAACTGTCATTATTTACACATCACATGTGGATTGGTGGATTTCTCATAGTCGGTGCTGCTGCGCATGCAGCTATTTTTATGGTAAGAGACTATGATCCGACTATTCGATACAACGATCTATTAGATCGTGTCCTTAGACATCGCGATGCAATCATATCACACCTTAACTGGG